GTAAAAGCGGGTAGCGGGAATCGAACCCGCATCGTTAGCTTGGAAGGCTAGGGGTTATAGTCGACGTTGATTCATCATTTTTAACGTCTCTAATTCAAAACTGAACGTGAAACTTTGGTTTCATTCGGCTCCTTTATGGAAGATGTATAAATTCCTATATTAAGACATGAACGAAAAAAAAAAAAATTCCACCCATAACATCTATGTCAGCTTTTCTGTCTGAATGTATTCAGAACAACCCGCTTTCTAGACGATCCCTATAGAAAAGAGGGGGATTATATTATACTTTCTAGTTACTTCGTTCTCTATTTCTATGTGAGAGAATCCTTAGGAAAAGCATTTTGTTTCTACCGAGCTAAAACAATTTGTCGATGTCTCTAGTAAACCAAAGTCATTGTTTAATAGCCATTTTGCTTCAATTTCCGTAATACAAATTCCAAATTAAAGATTTAGTTACGATTAGAAAGCCACTTTCTATCTTTATCCATGGATCCTTTACTCATACTTATTCAATTAGAAGTATTGATCTAATAAAAAAAAATTATGTTTCGTAATCTCATAATCCAATTTTTCAATTTTTAATTGATTCTTGGATACAAATCACGAGAATGTATATTCTTCCTCGAATTTTTCATTGAGAGGTAAAGGATTAAATCCTTTTAAGAAATAAAGTTTTTGGTCGGAATGAAATAGTAATCAAACCGAAAGACCCCTTAACTATCTAAAGGATTATAGAACGAATCACACTTTTACCACTAAACTATACCCGCTACAATCCGATTATTGTATATAAATGAACCTTTTGTCGAACAAGAAAATGGGTCGTAATAAAAAGTTAAAAGAGTAAAAAGAAAGGATAGGATCATAAAATAATCATGAAAATTAGAGCGTTTACGTGTTGTATCAGAGAACCCAATGAGATTCGGAAAAGAGAATTCATTAAATTTCAATAACTAAAACTAAATAACAAGTGTTTTTTTGCCGGAGGTTTTTGACCTAGACGTCTCGACAAAACTACTTAAGCCATAACATACATGAAAATGTATTGTGCAAGAATCCACAGTTCCCTTTTTGTTATTTATTTACTTTACTAAAATAAAAGGAATAAAGAAAGAATAAATATAAAAAATTAAGATAAGAAACGACACTTTGATTCGATATCATTTGATTCTATATCATAGAAATCAAAAGAGTTTTTATTTTTCCAATCGTAATAACAAGCAAGTATTTTAGTTTTCAAATAAAAAAAAAAATTATTTATGATTCGTTGGAACAATAAATGGCGGGCCCGGCCTGGTCAGTACTTAGCCGGGCCGTGGAACTAAAAAGCACTCTCGGATGAAAAAAAAAATATTATGAAGGGCTCTTTCAATCCTTATTTTTTATAATGTAACATAGTATTATCCTTTTTCAATTGGGAGGAGAGATGGCTGAGTGGACTAAAGCGTCGGATTGCTAATCCGTTGTACGAGTTTTTCGTACCGAGGGTTCGAATCCCTCTCTTTCCGTTTTTGTTGATGACTTGGTATTTTCTTTCGAATTTTTCGCGAGCTCTTTTTATTTTTAATAGTTAAAAATGTGTAATAGATAAAATCCTACTAAGAACATTTAAAAATCAAGCAAGGAAAACCTTATCTTTTATTCTTCACGTCCAGGATTACGTCCTGGATCATTAGACAGGAATCCGAAAATAAAGAGAGAAACAAAGAATATCACTACCGTGTAAACAAATAGTTTGAGAGTAAGCATTACATAATCTCCAAGATTTTTTTTAGTAAAAAAGAGAATAGATTCTCCGTTTTTATACCGCATACCCTACTATTTTTTTTTTTTATTTTGACACCAAGAAATAAAGTGGGGTGATCCAGATTTTTCGCGGTTGTACAAGAATTTCAATATTTGAATTGAGGGTGTAAGACTTATCTGATCTTATCAATTCTTTTCTTTGAATTTTTTTTTTTTTTCAATAAATCATGAATTTGTCTAGACATTATTAAATTAAAGATATCATCGAAAACTTACAGCAGCTTGCCAAACAAAGGCTAAGAGAAAAAAAAACAGGGGTATTACTGGCATAACATCTACGATTGGATTTAAAAAAGCGTAGGCCTCGGGCAATTTGGCGACGAAAAAACTACTTGAATAAAGAGCAGAATTAAGACAGATACAGATCAAACTAAATATATTAAGCATAACAAATATTTTGTTCTTGAGGATAATTGTATTTTATTTATTTTGATTGAGTTATTAATAAATTGAGTTTTTTATTATTTTATTATTATTATTTTATTATTATAAATATTATTATTTTATTATTATAAATATGTTATTATTCTTATAAATATGTTATTATTCATAGAAAAGAAAAATGAATAAAGAAAAGAAAAATAAATAAAAAGAAAATAAGATAGACCAAAAAACTTTCTTTGATTTGAACTCACCCAATCAAAAATCCTTCAATTCTCAAATCATAAAGAGAATAAACCATACTTTCATACAATATCTTAATTGAATTATATGTAATGATCAATAAATTCTGTTTAATTCTACGTCTACATGTATAAAAATTCTAGTAATCTATTTTATAGATAATAGATATTTAGACTTGAGTTGACGAACAACCAGTACCAATATTAGTGTTTATTAGTACCAATATTAGTGTTTATTAGTGTCGACTAGAAATGGGGCGTGGCCAAGTGGTAAGGCAACGGGTTTTGGTCCCGCTATTCGGAGGTTCGAATCCTTCCGTCCCAGAACATACCTGACCCACGATCATTTTATTAATCTATAATTTTATTAATCTATAATAAAAAATAAAATATATATCTATATCATAATCTATATCATAATAAAATATATCAAAATAAAGATTGTCTTTTCGACCAGTCTTCCGTTTAAGAGTATAATATTGTTATAGAATGTGATTCTTATTTCTTTTTTTTTTTTTATTATTAATTTGATTAATTATTAATTTTATTAATCATATCTTTTTCACAAATTTAATCGAGTTCAAATAACACGCATATGAAACGAAATTTTGATTTGTTAAATATTACTGATTTTACAATATGAAATATGAAAAAATAACAACCTAAATCTTCAATCTTTCCTTACATCAGTCTTTTTTTTTAATCATTGATGGTTTAATCCAATATGGATTTATCTTTCTCTTAATGATGATAAAAAGCGAATGGTACTTACTGTAAAACCTTACGCAAATAATGATATAGGGTAGGAAACTATTCAATCAATTAAATCTTTTTAATGATTTCTTATGAGTTCTTGGTACTCTAAGAAGTGTGAAATTGTTGAATTTATCCTATCACGTTACTTGAAGATAGAGATTCAAAATAACTTGTTTATTCGTGTTTATTTATTCATGTTAGTTATAATAAAAAAAAAAAATTATAAACAATGGGGTTAAATTGATTGAATTCTTGTTGAGACTTCGTCATACATTATCCATTCTTCATATAGAAGAAAAAAGTATAGATTATTATGTACCGACCGAACCGATGATTATTCACGATTCCATAATTGAATCAATTACATACTGGTTCCAAACTGAAGGAATGTTATGGTAAAACTTCGTTTAAAACGATGTGGCAGAAAGCAACGTGCGACTTGAAGGACATGATCGGCTGTGGATTCTTACATCCACCACTTTTTTATATTATATAGGAACGAAAGTGCTCTTGGCTCGACATCATTTGTTCTGTTCCACTGGAACCCTCATTTTTGAGAGTGTTGCCATGTAAATAGTACACGATGGAGCTCGAGTAGAACGTATTGATTAATTTCTCAAGGGCAAGAATCTAAGGTTAGTATCGATCAATAAATTGGAACAACTTCGTAAGTATATTTTAGATATATAAATCTAAAGGATCCAATTCGATAAAATTTAAAAGTTAATTTTGTTGGAATTGGTAAAACTCTTTTGATCAAATCAAAAGTAAAGTGTATTACGTAGGAATCAACCATTCATACGATTCTTTGATAGAAAGAAATCACAAAAAATGGTATGTTGCTGCCGTTTTGAAACGATTTAAAGATCACCGAAGTAATGTCTAAACCCAATGATTCAAGGCAAAGATAAAGATCCTGGAACAAGGAAATACCGTTTTCAATTGTCTCAACAACCAGATCGTATTTAAGAATCAAAATAGATTCTAAAGGAGACAGACAAAAAGGGTTAGAGACCACTCAATAAATTTAATACTTAAAAGGTTTCTTTTGAGTTATTTGAGAGTTATTCAACTTGAGTTATGAGGATACAAATATTGAGTTATGAGGATACAAATAATTTTTTTTTTTGGGGGGGGGGGGGAAGACTAAGAAAAAGTATTTTAACTAAAATCAATAATATAATGAATTTGATGATTTTATGGATCTATTTGATATTATGATTCTATACATAGACATAATAGACATAATTTAGAATTTTCTCGAGCCGTACGAGGAGAAAACTTCTTATACGTTTCTAGGGGGGGGGGAGTATTGTTCATCTATCCCAATGAGCCATTTATCGAATCGTTGCAATTGATGTTCGATCCCGACGAGAGGGAAGAGATCTTCGTAAAGTGGGTTTTTATGACCCGATAAAGAATCAAATCTATTTAAATGTTCCTGCTATTCTATATTTCCTTGAAAAAGGTGCTCAACCTACAGGAACTGTTCATGATATTTCAAAAAGGGCGGGGGTTTTTACGGAACTTCGCCCTAATCAACAAATAAAATTCAATTAATGAAATAAAAAAAATGTGGATGATTTGTATATAGCCTTGTATAACCTTTTTGTTTCTTTGCTATTTCCTCTTTTGTTCTATTTATATCATACTAAATTTATTATTGTTACTATAAAAGAGTGTCTTTTATAACGACAAAAATCTATTTATATTTTATTGATATAAATTTTATTGATATATATAAAATAGATAGAAAAAGATTAAGTGAATAAATAAATGAAGTAATCGGGTCTATAAATATAAAATTTTGAGATTACTGTCAATGAGTTAAGGAACAAATAAAAAAACACAAAGGATTTCACTTGCTTATTTTAGTGAATAAACCTCATTTTTTTACTTTATTTATTTTTCCACCAATATTGTATCAATGTTGTGTTGTATAGAAATATTATATATAGTGCCAATCCAACACAAGTCCTTAGTTTTTTTTTTTTTTTTCTTATTTTTTCTTATAATTCTAATTGTCTAATTGATTGAAATTGGAATTGTTAGTTATATTTATAAATTGTTTTTTCTTTTGTATTCTTTTCTCAACATTCATATTGACAACAGTGTATCAAATAAATATAATCCGATCGTGGATAAAAGGATCCATTTATATCTCCATTCCATAGCTTTTATTTCATTCAAATAATGGGTTCTTGTATTTTCTGTGATACAAGAAGTCTTTTTTTGATTAAGATTAAACTCAATAAAAATCTATATATACTATAGAATTAATGGATGACATAAGAGACAAGGAGCTATTTATAAATATTTTACTTTATCCCTATTTTTATCTGAGAATTTTTTCATCGGATCTGTTCATTTTTATTATGTTCAGAATCTAATCAATTAGAATTTTAAAAATTTTTGCTATTTTAATGTTTTGATTGGTTTGGATTGCGTTGTGCAATTCAATCTTTTTTTTATTGAGATTCCGATTGTATCTACACATTCTAATTATTTTATTTGGGTTGCTAACTCAACGGTAGAGTACTCGGCTTTTAAGTGCGGCTAGCATCTTTTACACATTTGTATGAAGCAAAAGATTCGTCCATACCATCGGTAGAGTTTGTAAGACCACGACTGATCCTGAAAGGAATGAATGGAAAAAGCAGCATGTCGTATCAATGGATAATTCTAAGAATATTTCATTCTTACCGAATAGGTCCAAAACCTTATTTAAATTGTTTGAATTCTTGTCGTGTAATAAAAAAAATGAATTTGGTCGAGTGAATAAATGGGTAGAGCCCTACTACGGTTCCAATTATAGGGAAACAAAAAGTAATGAGCTTCTGTTCTTAATTTTTGAATGATTACCCGATCTAATTAGACGTTAAAAATATATTAGTGCTTAATACGGGAAAAACTTTTCCCATGAGTGGATTCTAAATTTCTTATGAGTCCTAATTATTAGCTATTACCCATTATGGGGTAGAGATAAATGTGTAGAAGAAGGCAGTATATTGATAAAGATTTTTCAAAATCAAAAGAGCGATTGGATTGAAAAAATAAAGGACTTCTAACCATCTTGTTACCCTAGAATGAACATAAATCAATTAGATGGAAAAAGAGAGGCTAGAGAGTCTGTTGATGAGTCTTACTTGTTCCGAGGTATTTTCTTACTATAATACCTTGTTTTGACTGTATCGTACTATGTATCATTTGATAACGCAATAAATCACCTATTTCTTTTCTTGTTCAAATTTAAAATGGAAGAATTTCAAGGATATTTAGAACTAGATAGATATCAGCAACATGACTTCCTATACCCACTTATCTTTCGGGAGTATATTTATGCACTTGCTCATGATCATGGTTTAAATAGATCGATTTTGTTGGATAATGTAGGTTATGACACTAAATATAGTTTACTAATTATAAAACGTTTAATTAGTCGAATGTATCAACAGAATCATTTGATAATTTCCGCTAATGATTCTAACCAAAATAAATTTTTTGGGTACAACAAAAATTTGTATTCTCAAATGATGTCGGAGGGATTTGCAGTCATTGTGGAAATTCCGTTTTCCCTACGATTAGTATCTTCCTTAGAGGCGACAGAAATCGTAAAATCTTATAATTTACGATCAATTCATTCAATATTTCCTTTTTTAGAGGACAAATTCCCACATTTAAATTATGTATCAGATGTACTAATACCCTACCCCATTCATCTGGAAATCTTGGTTCAAACCCTTCGCTATTGGGTGAAAGATCCCTCTTCTTTACATTTATTACGACTCTTTCTTCACGAGTATTATAATTGGAATATTACTCCAAAAAAAATTATTTTTTCAAAAAGTAATCCACGATTATTCTTGCTCCTATATAATTCTCATGTATGTGAATACGAATCCATTTTACTTTTTCTTCGTAATCAATCTTCTCATTTACGATTAACCTCTTCTGGTATCTTTTTTGAGCGAATACATTTCTATGAAAAAAAAAAATATCCTGTAGAAGAAGTCTTCGTTAATGATTTTCCGGCCGCCATCTTATGGTTCTTCAAGGATCCTTTTATGCATTATGTTAGATATCAAGGAAAATCTATTCTGTCTTCGAAGGATACCCCTCTTCTGATGAATAAGTGGAAATATTATCTTGTCAATTTATGGCAATGTCATTCTTATGTGTGGTCTCAACCAGGAAGGATTTATATAAACCAATTATCCAAGCATTCCCTTGATTTTTTGGGTTATTTTTCAAGTATGCGACCAAACCTTTCGGTGGTACGGGGTCAAATGCTAGAAAATTCATTTATAATGGATAA